ATAATTAAAATTTCAACAAAAATATTAATAATAATTACTTTAATTATTTCAACCACAATAGTAATCAGATCAGAAAATTGATTTAGAATATGAATAGGATTAGAAATTAATATAATATCATTTATTCCAATAATAGAAAATAATAAAAACTACTTATCTTCAGAATCAAAAATAATATATTTTTTGATCCAAAGAATAAGATCAATAATTTTTATTTTTATAATTATTATGAATCCATTAATTATAATTAAAGAAGAAATAGTAAATACATTAATAATAAACATTATTACTATTAGAATAATAATAAAAATAGGTATAGCCCCAGTACATATATGATTTGTTAATATTATAAATAAAATAAGATGAAATAATTGTATAATTATTATAACATGACAAAAAGTAGCACCCATATTTATTTTAAGTAACACAATTAATAATTCATTAATTATTAGAACATGATCAATTATAAGAGCTATTACCGGAGCTATTGGAGGAATTAATCAAACTTCAATTAAAAAAATCATAGCATTCTCATCAGTTAATCATATAAGATGATTAACTATATGTATAAAATATGACAGAGAAATATGAATTAAATATTTAATTATTTATTCATTAATTATTATTTTATTGGTGGAAGTATTTTCTAAAAAATCAATTAATTATATTAATCAAATCAATATAAATATAAAAACACAAATAGAAAAAATAAATATATTAATTATAATATTAAGATTGGGGGGGCTCCCTCCATTTATCGGATTTATACCAAAATGATTAGTAATTCAATCCTTAATTAGAACAAATTCAATATTCACAATTATAATTTTAATAATATCATCAATAATTACACTTTTTTATTATATACGAATAATAGCCCCAATAATTATAAATAGAAGAACAATAAACAAATGAAATAATAAAAATGTTAATATAAAAACAAATTATATATACAGATTTATTATTAACATGATATTACCAATTACAATAATTATTAATATATTATAAAACCTTAAGTTAAAAAAACTTTTAACCTTCAAAGTTAAATATATATAATAAATTATATAGGTTTTAGTAAAATACTACTTTAGAATTGCAGTCTAATATCATTTATTGACTATAAAACCTGATAAAGGAATTAAAAATTCTTATATAAATTTACAATTTACAACTTAACACATCAGACACTTTATCAAAAATTGAACAAATGAATATTTTCAACAAATCATAAAGACATTGGGACATTATATTTTATACTAGGAATATGATCTGGTATAATTGGAATATCAATAAGATGAATTATTCGAATTGAACTAGGACAACCAGGATCATTTATTGGAAATGATCAAATTTATAATGTTATTGTAACAGCTCATGCATTTATTATAATTTTCTTCATGGTTATACCAATTATAATTGGAGGTTTTGGTAACTGATTAGTACCTTTAATAATTGGAGCACCTGATATGGCATTTCCCCGAATAAATAATATAAGATTTTGACTTTTACCACCATCAATTACATTATTATTAATAAGTAGAATAGTTGGTACAGGAGCAGGTACTGGATGAACAGTATACCCACCTTTATCGAGAAATATAGCCCATAGAGGTGCATCTGTAGATTTAGCTATTTTTTCATTACATTTAGCCGGTGTATCCTCAATTTTAGGAGCAGTAAACTTTATTTCAACAATTATTAATATACGAACAGAAGGTATAACAAGTGAAAAAATCCCCTTATTTGTATGATCAGTAGGAATTACTGCTTTACTATTACTATTATCATTACCAGTCTTAGCAGGAGCTATTACTATATTATTAACTGATCGTAACTTAAATACATCATTTTTTGACCCAGCTGGTGGAGGAGATCCAGTATTATACCAACACCTATTTTGATTTTTTGGACACCCAGAAGTATATATTTTAATTTTACCAGGATTTGGTATTATTTCTCATATTATTAGACAAGAAAGAGGAAAAAGAAATGCATTTGGATCAACTGGTATAATTTATGCTATAATCGCAATTGGGTTATTAGGATTTATTGTTTGAGCTCACCACATATTTACAGTAGGAATAGATGTAGACACACGAGCATATTTTACATCAGCAACTATAATTATTGCAATTCCAACTGGAATTAAAATTTTTAGTTGATTAGCAACTATCCATGGATCAATAATTAATTATTCACCATCTACATTATGAACATTAGGGTTTGTATTCTTATTTACTATCGGGGGGTTAACTGGTATTGTTTTAGCAAACTCCTCAATTGATATTATTTTACATGATACATACTATGTTGTAGCCCATTTTCATTATGTATTATCAATAGGAGCTGTATTTGCCATTATAGCAGGATTCATTCAATGATACCCATTATTTACAGGAATAACAATAAATCCAAAATGATTAAAAACACAATTTTTCACAATATTTATTGGAGTAAATACAACATTTTTCCCACAACATTTCCTAGGATTAAGTGGTATACCTCGACGATATTCCGACTACCCAGATATATATATATCATGAAATATTGTTTCATCAATTGGATCAACAATCTCAATTTTAGGTACTATAATATTTATTTTTATCATATGAGAAAGAATAATTGCTAAACGAAAAATTATATTTATTTTAAATTTAAATTCAAGAATTGAATGATTACAAAACTATCCACCTGCTGAACACTCTTATAACGAAATACCTATTGCTTTCAAATTCTAATGTGGCAGAAAATATGCAATGAATTTAAGATTCATTTATAAAGAATCATCTTTCTTTAGAAATTGCTAAATGATCTCAAATTAATATACAAGAAGCTAATTCACCTTTAATAGAACAATTAATCTTTTTCCATGACAATACCATAATTATTTTAATTATAATTACAACATTAATTGCATGAATTATAATTAAAATACTTTTTAATAAAAAAATTAATCGATTTATAATAGAAAACCAAATAATTGAAATTATTTGAACAATTCTTCCAACTATAATTTTAATTTTAATTGCATTACCCTCATTACGAATTTTATATATAATAGATGAAACAAAAAACCCAACTATTACAATTAAAGCAATTGGACATCAATGATATTGAAGATACGAATATTCTGATTTCAAAAATATTGAATTTGAATCATATATAAAACCAACTAATGAAATTTTAAAAAATGAATTCCGACTACTAGAAACAGATAACCGAATTGTATTACCTATTAATAATCAAATTCGAATTTTAGTGACTGCAACTGACGTTTTACATTCATGAACTATTCCTTCATTAGGAATTAAAATTGATGCCATTCCCGGACGACTAAATCAAGGATCAATATTTATTAATCGTCCGGGACTAATATATGGACAATGCTCGGAAATTTGTGGGGCCAATCACAGATTCATACCTATCACTATTGAAAGTGTAACTACTAAACAATTCATCGAATGATTAAAAAATAATTCATTAAGTGGCTGAAAGTTAAGCAATGGTCTCTTAAACCAATTTATAGTAATTTACGAACACTCTTAATGGAAAAATTAGTTTATAAAAAACATAAGCTTGTCAAGCTTAAAAAATTAAATAATTAATATTTTTCTATACCACAAATAGCACCATTATCTTGATTATCATTAATAATTATATTCATTATTACAATTATTATTATTAACACTTTGATATATTTTAATAAAAATTATATAACAAAAATAGAAAATAAAGAAAAAATTTTTAACGAAATAAATTGAAAATGATAACAAATTTATTTTCAACATTTGATCCTTCCACATCAATAAGTTATTCAATAAATTGAATAAGAACTTTTATAATTATAATTATATTTCCATATTCATATTGAATTATAAGATCACGTTATTCTAAAATAATTAATTTAATTTATATAACTCTTCACAAAGAATTTAAAACTCTTTTAATAAAAAGTGAAGGTTTAACACTTATAATAACATCAATCTTTATATTTATTATAGTAAATAATTTAATAGGATTATTACCTTATATTTTCACAAGATCAAGTCATCTTATTTTTTCATTAGCTTTATCAATTCCATTATGAATATCAATTATAATATTTGGATGAATTAAAAAAACACAACATATATTTAGACATCTAATTCCTGTAGGAACTCCAGGTATATTAATACCATTTATAGTATGTATTGAAACTATTAGAAATATTATTCGACCAGGATCATTAGCAGTTCGATTAAGAGCTAATATAATTGCCGGACATTTACTTATAAGATTGTTAGGAAATAATACCACAAGAAACGAAACAGCTACAATTATTGTAATAATATTAATAACAATTCAAATTATACTAATATTATTTGAAACAGCCGTAGCTATCATTCAAGCATATGTATTCTCAATTTTAACAACCTTATATTCAAGTGAAGTAAATTATGAAAAAACAAAACCACCCTTTCCATTTAGTTGACCCAAGACCTTGACCTTTAACAGGATCAATTGGAGCCATAACATTAACTTCAGGGATAGTTATATGATTCCATATAAAAAACCCCATATTAATAATAATAGGAATTTTAATTTTAATTTTAACAATAATCCAATGATGACGAGATATCGTACGAGAAGGTACGTATCAAGGAAAACACACAATTATAGTAACAAATGGATTAAAATGAGGAATAATCTTATTTATTATCTCAGAAGTATTCTTTTTTGTATCATTCTTTTGAGGATTCTTTCATAGAAGATTAGCACCAACAGTCGAAATTGGGATAACATGACCTCCAAAAGGAATTAAAACTTTTAATCCTATAGATATCCCCCTTCTTAATACAACAATCTTATTATCAAGAGGGATCACCATTACATGAGCACATCACAGAATTATAAATATAAATCATAGACAAACAGTAAAAGGATTATTTTTAACAGTAATTTTAGGTGTTTATTTTACTATTTTACAAGCATATGAATATATTGAATCACCATTTACTATTAGAGATTCAGTATATGGATCATGTTTCTTTATAAGAACAGGATTTCATGGAATTCATGTAATTATTGGCACAACCTTTTTATTAGTCTGTTTAATCCGAACAATAAAATTTCATTTTTCAAGAAAACATCATTTTGGATTTGAAGCAGCCGCATGGTACTGACATTTTGTCGACGTAGTATGACTATTTTTATATATTTCTATTTACTGATGAGGTAGTTATTTTTTTAGTATAAAAAGTATATTTAACTTCCAATTAAAAGGTCTTAAAGTAAGAAAAAATAATCATCAAAATTATATTATCAATTACATTAAGTATAATAATCAGATTATTATTAATAATAATCTGCTCTACAATTTCAAAGAAAAGAAAAAATAACCGTGAAAAAATAACACCATTTGAATGTGGATTTGACCCAAAAAGATCATCACGAATACCTTTTTCAATACAATTCTTTATAGTAGCTATAATCTTTTTAATTTTCGATGTAGAGATTGTTATTATTTTACCAACAATTAAAATAATTCAAATAAGTGAATTATATATATGATTTATTGTAACATCAACATTTATTATTATCCTAATAGTGGGATTATACCATGAATGAAAAAACGGAATTCTAGAATGAAGAAATTAAAGGGGATATAGTTAAAAAATAACATTTAATTTGCAATTATAAATTATTATACATATAATTTTCCTCAAAGCAAAGAAGTAAAAATTACACTTAGTTTCGACCTAAATATAGAGTATTAAACTCCGTGCTTTTAACTAAAACCAAAATAGAGGTATTTCACTGTTAATGAAATTATTGATTAAAAAATCTAGTTAAAAGAGAAAGTTGTAACTAAAAGAAGCCGCTAACTATCTTTTAAAGCGGTTAAATTCCGTTTTTCTCTTATTTTATATAGTTTAAAATAAAACAATTCATTTTCAATGAATAAAAGAATTAATATATTCTATAAATATTCAAAAAGTAAAAACTTATATTGATATCTTCAATATCACGCTTTAAATTTAAGCTATTTGAATTAATAAATAATAAATATAAAAATAAATAAAAAAAAAGATATTATATAAATCTTCAAATTATTGTAATAAAAGAACTGTATTAATTTTCTCAAAACTACTACGTAGAAAAAAGATAGTTTTGAGAAAACAAACTCACCCCAACCTACTTCAAGGTTCCTATTAAGATTATAAGAATAATTTAAGAAAGTTTTTCTTAAAAAATATGTTCTAAACGAGGGTATAAATCATATTCTTGAAAAGAAAGAAGAGATATTATAAAATTTAATAAAATTAGAAAAAGAAGAATAATAAAAAATAGATAACTCATAACCTAGAAAAATCCCCATAAAAATTATAATTAAAGACATAATTTTTATAAAAAATGGTAATATTAAAAAAATGGGTGTAGTAAAAATTAATCATCTAATTACTCTTCCTCTTATAATTGATATTAAAACTAAAAAAATTATAGAAATATTTATAAATTTATCTTCCATATAATTTTGACAAGTATAAGTATTTGAATGAACAATTATAGAATAATAAACTAAACGTATTCTATAAGAAACAGTTAAGCCAACTGAAATATATATAATAAAATAAATAAAAAAATTTGAACCATTAAAAGATGAAATTTCTAAAATTAAATCCTTTGAATAGAATCCTGATAAATAAGGAAAACCACATAATGATATATTAGAAATACAAAAACAAGTAACAGTAAAAGGTAATTGATTAGATAAACCTCCTATGAGACGAATATCTTGAGTATCATTCATAACATGAATAATTAAACCAGCACATAAAAACAATAATGCTTTAAAAAAAGCATGAGTTAATAAATGAAAATAGGAGAGATGGGGGAAACCTATAAATAAAATAGTTATTATTAAACCTAGCTGACTTAATGTAGAAAGAGCAATAATTTTTTTTAAATCAAATTCAAAATTAGCACCTAAACCAGATATAAATATAGTTATTATAGATAAAATTAAAAAATAGTTACAATTAAATATATATAATAAATCTCTAAATCGAATTAAAAGATAAACCCCTGCGGTAACTAAAGTAGAAGAATGAACTAAAGCTGAAACTGGTGTTGGGGCTGCTATAGCAGCAGGTAATCAAGAAGAAAATGGAATCTGTGCTCTTTTAGTAAAACCAGCTAAAATCAAAAGAATTATTAAATAAAAAGCCCATCTATTAAAAATATTTAAATAATAAAAAAAATGTCAACTTCCATAATTTATTATTCAAGCAATTGATAATAAAATAGCAACATCACCAATTCGGTTAGTTAAAATAGTTAATATACCAGCTGAATAGGATTTATAATTTTGAAAATAAATTACTAAACAATAAGAAACAAGACCTAAACCATCTCAACCAACTAAGATTCTAATTATATTTGGTCTCATAATTATTATAAATATAGATATAATAAATATCAAAACTAAATATAAAAAACGAATTTTATTAATATCATTAATTATATAAGAATGACTATACAAAATTACTATTGATGAAATAAAAAAAACACAACCACAAAAAAATATTGAAATTCAATCAAAAATTAAAGTAAAAGTTATTAATATACTATTTACTCTAATAAATTCTCAATCTAATAAATAAATCATATCAAAAAAAAGAAGGTATAAACCCAATAAAATTATTATCAATCCAAAAATAAACAAAATAAATGATCTTAATATATAAAATGAAGTATTTTTCATAAGTCTGAAATATATTTATACCTATAACACCACAAATTATTATTCTATTTAAACTATTCAAACATAATCAAATTAAAAAAATATCAATTTTTAAAATTAAAAAATTTAATGGTAATCAATGTAAAAATAACAACATATATTCACGAATATTGACAGAATAAAACCCCTTTAAACCTGAATATAAAGAACCGTGCTGAGTATTTGAATATAAATAAATTCTATAACAACATCTAAGAAAAGAACCAAAAAATAAAAAAATAAAAGTATAATTGTTTCATCTTATAAGAGAATTAATAATTATAATTTCACCCAACAAATTTAAAGAAGGAGGTCTAGCTATATTATTAGCACAAAATATAAATCAAAAAAATGATAAAGAAGGCATCAAAGTAATTAAACCTTTATTAAAATAAAATCTACGTCTATTAGAACGATCATATAAAATATTAGCCAAACAGAATAAACCTGAAGAACAAAGACCATGACCAACTATTAAAATTAAAGCACCTAACATTCCCAAATAATTTAAAGTAAAAATACCACAAATAACTATAGATATATGACTAACTGAAGAATAAGCAATTAAAGACTTTATATCAACTTGAAATAAACAAATAAAACCAATTATTATTATACCAAATAATCTTAAACCAATTACAAAAGTATTATTTATTAAATAATTTCCCTTTAAAAAAGAAAAAATACGCATTAAACCATAACCACCTAACTTCAAAAGAATACCGGCTAAAATTATTGAACCTGAAATAGGTGCTTCTACATGAGCCTTAGGTAATCAAAAATGAAAAAAAATTATAGGTATTTTAATTAAAAAGGCTAAAATCAAACCTAAATATAGATAAAAATTATAATAAATTAATATTAAACTATAACATATAGTAAAAGAAGTATTATAAATATAAAAAATAGACAATAGTAAAGGTAAAGAACCAAAAAGAGTATAAAATAACAAATAAAATCCCGAAGAAAGACGCTCAGGTTGATAACCTCAACCAAAAATTAGTAATAAAGTCGGAATTAATCTTGATTCAAAAAATAAATAAAATATAAAAATATTTGAAGTAGAAAAAGATAAAATTAAAAAAAATAACAAAAATACTAAAACTAATATAAAATTTGATGGTATATAACCATCTAAAACTTTATATCTAGCTATAATTATTAAAACTAAAATTCAAAAAGTTAAATAAATTAAAGTTGAAGAAAGGATATCTATTATAAAACCATAACTTAAAGAAGAAAAAAATAAAGTTATTATATTTATATTTATAAAAATAAAAAAAAATAAAAAAATAGAACTAATTATAATTATTCAATTTTTTAAAAAACATAATGGAATCAAAAAAGAAATTATTAAAAATATTTTTATCATATTAAACCAGATAGATTTATTAAATTATCATTACCATGACAACGAATTATTGAAATCAAAACTGATAAACCTAAAACACCTTCACAAACTGAAAATGTTAAAAAAATAATAATAAAATAATATTCTCTTAAATAACAATTTAAAAATATAAAAAATGAAAAGAAAATTACAACCACCAAATATTCTAAAATTAATAAAGTAAGCAATAAATGTTTACGTAAAGAACATAAAACTACTATACCACATATATACATATATCATAAAATAAAAATATTTATAAAAATAAGTTTTAATAGTTTATATAAAAAATAATGATCTTGTAAATCATAGATAGTTAATTTACTTTAAAACTTCAGCAAAGAAAAATGAATCTCATCTTTAATCCCCAAAATTAATATTTTAAATAAAATACTTGCTGAATATGAAAATAATTTATATAATAATTATTACTTTATCCACAATTATAATAGGAATATCACACCCTTTAAGAATAGGATTTAATTTAATCTTATTAACTATAATACTATCTATAATTATAAATTTAATTATAAAATACTCATGATATTCATATATTTTAGTATTAGTAATATTGGGAGGAATATTAGTATTATTTATGTATATAGCAAGAATTGCTTCAAATGAAATTATAAAATTCTCGGCTAAAATAACCATAATTGCAATACTAATTATAATAATCTCAATTACTATTTTAAAAAATGACATATACATAAATATAAATTCGATCATCCCAGTCATCGAAAATCAACAAAATATATCTTTGATAAAACTATTTAATAGAAAAAGATCAATTATTACAATTATATTAGCAATGTATTTATTAATTACAATAATTTATGTAATTTTTATCACCAATGTATTTGAAGGACCTATACGAAAAAAGAGTTATGAAAAAACCAATTCGTAAAAATCATCCATTAATTAGAATTATAAATTCATCTTTATTTGATTTACCAACACCTTCATCAATTTCAATTTGATGAAATTTCGGATCATTACTAGGAATATGTTTAATTATCCAAATTTTAACTGGGTTATTCTTAGCAATACATTATACTGCTGATGTTAACATCGCATTTAATAGAGTAATTCATATTTGTCGAGATGTAAATAGAGGATGACTACTTCGAAATATACATGCTAATGGTGCATCAATATTTTTTATTTGTTTATATCTTCATATTGGACGAGGAATATATTATGGCTCATATAAATTATTTATAACTTGAACAGTAGGAGTAGCTATATTATTTATTATTATAGCTACAGCTTTTTTAGGTTATGTTTTACCATGAGGTCAAATATCCTTTTGAGGAGCAACAGTAATTACTAATCTTATATCAGCAATTCCATATTTAGGTAACGAAATCGTAAAATGATTATGAGGGGGATTTTCCATTGACAACGCAACATTAACTCGATTTTTTACATTACACTTTTTATTACCTTTTATCTTAGCAGCTTTAACAATAATTCATTTATTATTTTTACATCAAACCGGATCAAACAACCCAACAGGAATTAATAGAAAATACGATAAAATACCTTTTAACCCATACTTCTCTATTAAAGACATTATAGGAATAATTATCGCAATTTACTTATTTTTATTAATAAACTTATTAGAACCTCGACTACTTGGAGACCCAGAAAACTTCATTCCAGCTAATCCATTAGTTACACCAATTCATATTCAACCCGAATGATATTTTCTATTTGCATATGCAATTCTACGATCAATTCCTAATAAATTAGGAGGTGTAGTAGCAATAATTTTATCTATTTTAATATTAATAGCAATTCCAATAACTTATAAAAGAAAATTTCAAAGAAACATATTTTATCCAATTAATCAAATAATATTTTGATCATTTTTAACTATAGTTATTTTATTAACTTGAATTGGGGCACGACCAGCAGAAGAGCCATTTATCACTACTGGTCAAATAATCACAACAATATATTTTTTATATTTTATAATAAATCCAATAATATTAAAAATATGAGATAAATTAACAGAATAGTTGACTAAACTTTAGAAAAGTATATATTTTGAAAATATAAAATAGTAGTTAAATTCTACTATCAACTTAACTTAGAAAAATGATTATAAGAACTCAAATATAAATACAATAAAACCTATATAAAAAATAAAGTAATTTAAAGAAATAGGTAAAAAAACCTTTCAAGTTAAATATATTAATTTATCATAACGAAAACGAGGTAAAGTACCACGAACTCAAATTACTAAAAAAATAATTAAAACCATTTTAATATAAAAAATAAATGAATTCAAATCACAACCCAAAAAAAAGATAGAAGTTAATAAACTTATAAAAATAATATTTATATATTCCGATAAAAAAATAAAAGCAAAACCACCTCTACTATATTCAACATTAAAACCAGAAACCAACTCAGACTCACCTTCAGCAAAATCAAAAGGTGATCGATTAACTTCAGCTAAAAAAGAACTAATTCAACAAAAAAATAAAGGAATAGAAAAAAATATAAATCAAATATAATTTTGATAAAAAGAAAAATAAATTAAATCAAAATCATAAACAAAAATAATTAAACATAAAAGAATTATTGACATTCTTACTTCATAAGAAATAGTTTGGGCTATAGAACGTAAAGAGCCTAAAAGAGAATAATTTGAATTAGATGATCAACCACACATCAAAACGCCATAAACTCCCAAACTAGTACAACATAAAAAATATAAAAAACCTAAATTAAATCTATAAACATTAACTAAAAAAGGAAAAAGTAATCAAAGTCTAAAAGATAATATTAATATAAAAACAGGAGAAAAATAATAAACTAAAAAATTAGATATATATAAATATCTTTGCTCCTTAAAAAATAATTTCAAACCATCACTGAAAGGTTGTAATAAACCTATAAAACCAACTTTATTCGGACCTTTACGTAATTGAATATAACCTAAAACCCTTCGCTCCAATAAAGTTACAAAAGCTACAGAAATAAGAACTATAATTAACAAAAATAAAAAAATAATTAAAAATATTACTATTTGTGAAAAAATCACATAAATAAATTCTAAATTTATAGCACTAATCTGCCAAAATAGTTAATTTTATTAAAAATTAATAATATAATTAATGTGAATGGTCCTTTCGTACTAAAACACAAAAAAAATAAGGATAGAAACCGACCTGGCTCACGCCGGTCTGAACTCAAATCATGTAAGAATTTAATGGTCGAACAGACCAAGAAAATGAAATTTTGCACCCATCTCTTATCTTAATTCAACATCGAGGTCGCAAACTTATTTATTGATAAGAACTCTCCAAATAAATTACGCTGTTATCCCTAAGGTAAGTTAATCTTTTAATCAAAAATTTTGGATCAAAAAAAACATAAATCAATGAAAAACAAAATTAAAAGTTTATTTAATTTTAATATCACCCCAATAAAACTCATTCTTTTAAAAAAATAATTTAAAATCAAAATATATAATTTTATAAAATTAGTAAACTTCTATAGGGTCTTCTCGTCCTATAAAAATATTTTAGCTTTTTAACTAAAAAATTAAATTCAAAAAAATAATTAAAAGAAAGATTATATTTCATCAAACCATTCATACTAGCCTTCAATTAAAAGACAAATGATTATGCTACCTTCGTACAGTTAAAATACCGCAGCCTTTTAATATTATTAATCAATGGGCAGGTACGACCTTATATAAAACTCAAAAGGCCATGTTTTTGTTAAACAGGTGAAAATAAAAATTGCCGAATTCCTATTAATAAATTAACAAAATTACTAATTATATCATTATTAATTTAAACAAAAAATTTATAAAAACATTTTAATAATAAATTAAAAAAATAAAAATCATAATTAAAGAAAAATAATTATAACAAAATAAATTAAAAGAAATTTCCAATCCTAAAAATAATCTTAAAAAATATATTTTTAATAAAGATGTTAAGCTTATCCCTAACAACTTTTTTTTAATAAACTTTAAAAAATTAAATTTTAAAAAGCAATATTAAAAATGAATTAAATTCAATTATTAAAAAACTAGATATCATTTTAAATGAAAAGCATATAACCTCTAAAATAAAATTATAAATAACTATAAAACGGAAAATAACATTTTATTTTAAATCTTAAAATTTCGAGAAAACAAAATAATTTATTTATTTTAATAAACCCTGATGCAAAAGGTACTTTAAATAAAAAATACTTTGTATATATAAATAAAAAAACCTTTACAGTACAAAAAAAATATTATATTAATTCTTAAAAATACTAAAAATAAAAATATTTTTATTAAAATAAATAAACAATTATAAATATAAATAAATTATAATCAAATTTTGTTGAATCGCACAACACAATTTATTAATGTAAATAATAAAATCACTAAATGATAAAATTTGAAATATCCAGACCCACCTTCCGGTAGAACTACTTTGTTACGACTTATCCCAACTCAATAATGGGAGTGACGGGCGATGTGTACATTAATTAGAACTAAAATCAAAATTACTATTTTATAAAAATTACATCTAAATCCAATTTTAAAACAAAATAAAAAATGCTTTTCCATAAATAAATTTAATGTAATCCATCTCTACTTTTATATAACTACATCTTGACCTAACATTAAATTCATAAAATTTTAAGAAAATATTCTTTTAAAACATTCAATGACAGCGATATATAAGTAAAATAAAAGTGAAATCAATCGTGGATTATCAATTAAAGGACAGATTCCTCTAGAAAGATTAAATAACCGCCAAATTCTTTTAATTTTAAGAACATAACTATTAATATTAAAGTAAATTTACAATCAAAATAATAGGGTATCTAATCCTAGTTTTTTAATGATTTTCATATATCAATCTAAAACCAATAATAAATTATTAAATCAAAATTTCACCTTAAGATTTAAATTTAAATTATAAATAAATAAATATTAATATTAAACCAAAAAAATTCAATTTAACTAATTGTATAACCGCGACGGCTGGCACAATTTTTGTCAGTTAAATATTAAAACCCTGGTTTTAACTTTTTATAAAATCCAAAATTAAACACTGAAAAATAAACCTTTTAGAAAAACTTACATATAATAAAGTTTAAAAATTAAATTTTAAAGAAAGAATCAAACTTTTATTAAAAATCACGAATAAAATCGAAGGAACCAATAAATTGTCCTCTCCCCACCCCTGACATACCCCACGATATCTAACCCTCTCAACTCCGGATAACCCCCCGACTCATAAATACATACCTCCCCTATAAATATTTATTGATCTATACTCTTCTATATCTATACTACTTATATCTCTTAACTACTAATAACCATTACCTCCTCATAAATACTTATATAATGAGAATCCTTCTATGTCCTTGGGATAAGATATAACCTTTACTATACTATATTAACTCCAATTCTTATATGACCTTCACTCTCCGATTTCCTGAAATCCTATATATCCCGTATCTTAATTAAACTACTCTATTTGACTATAACTACAATCCTGTTCTTCTATATCTATAAACCTTACACTATATAAATACTTATATACCTCTCTTTCTTATTACTTTTCTACAACTACTTCTTTTCCAACCATTATATACCTTGCTCTCAATACCTAATTATATACCACTCCCTGTACCTCACATAGACGATACCCTTTTACTTGGACTACAGAAACCTAACCAACCCATGAGTACTCACATGCATTATATATTACTAACCCTCTCTTTGTTTCTTTTAAATACTGGTATGATTCTCTCTTCCCCCTCTAAAATGACAATATTTTAATAAATAACAAATTTCTTTATTTATATATAAAATTAAAATGTAGGGTACGATAATTAAAGGAAACAAATCAAATGTCCCTTATAATAAAATAATGGATAGTTCCCATTAATAATAAAATTATTTTTAATAATAATAAGATGCCTGAATTAAAGGGCTATTTTGATAGAATAGATCATGTAATAATATTACTCTTATTATATTTTTTAGAATTAAACTAATCCATTGAAATCAAAATTCAACGTGCAACATACACCAAAATACAGAAAGATAAGCTAAAATTTAAGCTTTTAGGTTCATACCCTGAATATAGAATAAAATTCTTCTTTCTA